GATTTTTCATTCTTTCCATTGAAGTAATGAGCCCCCTATGTTCATAAAGGGGCTCATTACTTCAACTAGTCCCCATGTTCTTCGAAGGGATCTCTTAATTTTTGAGAGGGTTGCCCAAAAGCGGTATATAAGGCATACCCAGTAAAACTTACAAGTAAACCGGATATGGAGATGGCGACTAGGGTTGCTGTTTCCATTTTTTCGATAATTTCAAGATCACAAAGGATCACGATAATGTCGTTTATTTACAACTACAACAAAATGGTATACAAAGTCAACAGATTTCAACCCATGATGAAAGAGGATTTATGGCTACAAAAACCGTTGAGAGTAGTTCTAGATCTGGGACAAGATCAACTGGCATAGGGAGTTATTTGAAACCATTGAATTCGGAATATGGAAAAGTAGCTCCAGGGTGGGGGACTACACCATTGATGGGAGTTGCAATGGCTCTATTTGCAATATTTCTATCTATTATTTTAGAAATTTATAATTCATCTGTTTTACTGGATGGAATTTCAATTAATTAGTTCATAAAAATTAGGAAGTCCTAGTTTTTCAATCAAAAAAGATTATTTTACTTAGACTTACTTAATACTTCAACTTAAGATTACCTAAGACTTGGATTTCATTCTGGTAGTTCGATCGTGAAATTTATTTGTTTCGATATTTCATTTCCGGAATATGAGCGTGTGACTTGTTATAATTGATCCTATTGATAATACAGAAAATCGACCTGTCATCTCTATCAAGATGATTCTACCTCGTCAGATATTTATTCTAGTCTCTGGAGCACGGACTATACGGACTATATAGAATAGATCAATAAAAGAAATATTTTAACTATGATTCATACCTATTATTCAGACCTCGCAACCGGATAAAAAATGTAAATAGGTCTTTTATAAATCAAACAATTTTTTCCTTCATACTTCCGAAATAAACCCCTTTCTCTATATTTTGTTGAGTTATTACATTCATTGAAGAAGTGATGATCAAATGGTTTTTACTCAGAAATCTTTTGATTTTAGCTTTGGTTTTCTTAAATCATCGTGGTTCTAGTATGAATCTGAGGTTTCAATTGATTCATAGGGTCTCAACAAGAGAATTCCTATCAAAAAAAGAAAAAAAAAGATAGGGAAGAGAATATTCAAAAGGCCTGTCACGATTAACATAAAGAGAGATGGATGAGCCAACTTGAGATTTTATTTCTTGGCATTATCATCACAAAGAAGAGATTCCGGATTTTTCTTACTTCGTATCTTTGGGTCAAATCGAGTCAAGAGGCTAAGCCACAAGGAGTTTGAAAATTTCTATTCCATATCCGTTGAAACCAGTATTTGTGTGTTTCGGCTTGAGCCGTACGAGATGAAATTCTCATATACGGTTCTCAGAGGGGGAGTCTTTCTTGGTTTACCTATCTCAATAAAGTATATGATTGGTTCGAGGAACGTCTCGAGATTCAAGCGATTGCAGATGATATAACTAGTAAATATGTTCCTCCTCATGTCAATATATTTTATTGTTTAGGGGGGATTACGCTTACTTGTTTTTTAGTACAAGTAGCCACGGGTTTTGCTATGACCTTTTACTATCGTCCAACTGTTACAGAGGCTTTTTCTTCTGTTCAATACATAATGACTGAGGCCAACTTTGGTTGGTTAATTCGATCAGTTCATCGATGGTCAGCAAGTATGATGGTTCTAATGATGATCTTGCACGTATTTCGTGTATATCTTACGGGTGGTTTTAAAAAACCCCGCGAATTAACTTGGGTTACAGGGGTGGTTCTGGCTGTATTGACCGCATCTTTTGGCGTAACCGGTTATTCCTTACCTCGGGACCAAATTGGCTATTGGGCAGTAAAAATTGTAACAGGTGTACCTGAAGCTATTCCTATAATAGGATCGCCTTTGGTAGAATTATTACGTGGAAGTGCTAGTGTAGGCCAGTCCACTTTGACTCGTTTTTATAGTTTACATACTTTTGTATTGCCTCTTCTTACTGCCATATTTATGTTAATGCATTTTCCAATGATACGTAAGCAAGGTATCTCGGGTCCTTTATAGAAAAGGCAGATCATAGATATTTGTAATTTATCATATTGGGGAGGAACAAGAGTCTTTCATTGCTACAAATATGGATTATTGAAAAATAAGGCATGTTATTTGGATACTTATATTCAACTCTGAAGTATTGTTTATTTGATACGAATCAAATAGTTGAAATATATTTTCCTAAAAGAGGATGGATTATGGGAGTGTGTGACTTGAACTATTGATTGGCCCATGCGGATATATGATTTTATCCACCACGTTGGAATTCACAACCCGATGTGTCTCCACATCCAACCATCACGTCAGTCCCTTTATGTAGCATAGGATAGGCCGGTTCGCTTGAGGAGAATATTTTCTATGATTATACCCGAATCATGCCATGTATGAACAGGCTCCGTAAGATCCCTAGAATAAGTGATGTGGAATGATCCAATGTTCTATTT